ATTCTGAACTTGAAATTGTTCAGATTATCTCGATAAGCAAGAAGACAGTGTTCAATTTGAGCATGGTTCTGCCCAGGGTAATTGTTTTGGCATAAATATATAGTATAGGTTTGGTAAGAAGTCACAATAGTACGGATCTTCCCTTCCCAAGTCTCAATATCTTTTTGTCTTTTGAGATTGGCTGGCTTATTTAGATTTAAGTAGAAATTAAGCAACTTATAGGGTATGATATCAACAACATATCCCTCCTTAGCTTTTAAATACTCATAGCAGTCCTTCTGAAATTGAGATTGATCATTACAACAACCAAGATGTTCCATCACATTATTGTATATGTAACTGTTGATGATTGAAAGAGGATCTTTTGACTGGACCCCCTTACTTTTCTTTGTATTTCCTGCTGAAACCAACCTAAGAGAAAGAGACCCAGGTGATATGGATTCGCTAGGACGGAGTTGCTGTCGATTGAGGATTGGCCGAGGGGAGTGCCATCATGTAGCTGGGTACAAATAAGCCAGTGAAAGAGGAGTAGTCAGGGTACGACGAAGCACGCCTGGTACGTAAGCGAATATGGATCACGTGGGTTTGTACTGATCCGCTTTCGAGCTGTCGAGTGACGCTTGCTCCATCTATTAAGAAAGGACGCGGGGGGCCTGTCTTATAATAAAGGGGGTACTCTCTTCTCTGATGTGCGCTATATTATTGTGTCCTATTCCTGAAGGAGTGATCCGGGATTAAGCCACGTGGCGATACCACGCCAAAAGAAAGGGGGCCTTTCGTACGGATTGGAGTACGAAGATAATTCTTCAGCACACTAAAATCTAGTGGATCCGGTTCCATATTCATGAAAAGCCGGGGTTGAAACATGTTATGAAACTAAGACAACTTATCTTACTAATAATAAGAAAGAGTTAGGCGCCTCCAAGGCCTATAAATAGAAGCTTCTTTCAGTCTATATTTTCAAAGAGAGAGGTAGAAGTCAGAGAGAAAGACTTTCAGTAACACTTATTCCAACAACAAACACTCTTATGGATATCACCGGAAGACTTGCAACAATTCAGCAAGAAATAGGTCTCGTGGAAAACGAGAAGCTCCAACAGGAGCAAAGGCTCGGTCTGTTCTGGGAGCATCCGCCTGCTCTCGATCCGGAGGTCATAGGAAAGATGATGCAAGTGACCCGGGACCGCATTCGCGGTCTGGAAGACCGGCGTCGGGCCCTCCTCGCCGAACAACAAGAGCTTATTGTACGGGCCGCCACCCTCGGTGACCGGGGAGACTAGAAGAGTCCGTCGACTCTTTCTAGAAGATTTAAATAAGTGTCTGTAGACGCAAAGTAGTTTGTTTTAATGTATGGTGTTCTTTGTCTTTTGTTAGTGGGGATCTACTCCGATGCTTACTGGGGATAGACTCCTATGCTAAGTTAAGTGTCTTTGTTTGGTTTTATTTGTTATGTTGTGTTTAGTTGTTTGGCTGGTCTATGTGTGTGTAAGCTTTCTATTGGATGTACTCCCATGTAACAAAATGCTTGTAGTGCTGGAATGAAAAAAATCTGCTTTGTTCTAGTTCATTCTCTTTCCCTGTTTTGTGCAGAAAAATATCTTATTTTAATTCTTTTTTAAATATCCTTTATTTTCTTATTCATTTTTCACATATACAAGCTAAAACTACAGCCAACAGGGTGGAAGTTGTGTGTTTACGGTATAAATCCTCTAATAGCATAGCAGATAGCTTCCATGCCCACCTGTCAAGAGTATTCTCGCCGAACTCCGCTCTTCAAGCTCAGCTTCGGCAACAGCAACTCGAGAAAGCTCTTCCGTTTGTGAGGAACCGGCCACTTCTTTATATACGTTGCCATTTGACAATCTGTCTGTGCCACGGAATCTGAGAAGGGGGACAGCAACGTAAAAGACTGAGGGAAATGAGTTCCGATCCCGGTATCGTCTGGTCCTTAGTCTTAGAGAAATTATTGGCGTCAAGAGCAAATAGAATCGAAATAAAAGATTTTCCTCGATGAGTTGAAGGTTTGTGACTCCTTCTTTCTTTAGTAGCGAGTCTAACTTTACAGATATCATTTCTTTTGACCGCCCTGACTTGACTGGTGGGGTATCAACGCTAACTCACTAGACGGACAATCGACCAACGGGAGAGACCCGATTCAGCCCAATAGTGGCAGGTAATTATGGGTTCTGCGATTCCCGATAAACGAGAAAACATTACATCAATGAAGGAATGCAAGTGTAGTTTTCACCAGATCGTCTGTCCCTTGATTTGAAACCTACGTAAAATAAAAAGAAAGACTGTCTGGCTGTAGCCATGCCAAATGGATAAGGTCACCGGATTGAATTAGTCTTTTGGACTAGAACTTGGGAATCCTTCTCGCCGCTTTGAGCCGAAGCAGCGGAATTGCCGACATTACTATAGAATGAAATTTGTGCAGCGATTTTAGCCCGTGGCTATCTTGACTATTGATTGATCCTTGCTTCTTACTTAGTGCTTGCGTAAGAAACCTACCTCAGTGCTCAGTGATTACATCAGCCAAAGCGTCAGCCCATAGCAAACTGCTAAAGCTAAAGGGGAATACTTACTCGACAAAACAAGCAAGGCATTTATTAAGTGCAGGTATGATTGAACTCGAGCGTCGCGAAAGCTTTTCCATAGCAAGCTGGTACGGAGCAAAGCGAGAGGAAATTCACATTGCTTGGGAATAGGGATAGGAGGATGCTGGGAGATCCCAAACCAGATGCTTTGAATAGCAATCTTTCGTACCCCATTCAATAAACTTGCTGGGAAAGCTTAATAGAGTGACCAAGCGTCGACCTTAAACGAAAAGAGTGTCCAACCAATCACGACAAGCTGCCCTGCACTAAGCAAGTCGTAGTCCCAGCTTTTTTCTCCTTCGATTGAGTTGGATTGGAAGAGTCAGCCTGCCTTTTTCACGTGTGCGCATTATTTAAGATTAGTCTTTCTTTTCTGGAGTAAGAAATCCAATTTGAGCGTCGCGTCGCTTACTTAGCTTGGGTTAACTTTAGAGCTCCGCTTACTCATATGATGCGTGGGAAGAAAGAGATTGGTTGGTGTTGGCTTATGCCCCTATTGAGTAAGATTGCTCGCTAGTTGCCATCAGTTCAATCACTGAAATCAGTGAAATCTAGAAATCAGTCTCATTTCACCATTAGGGAGAATCCACTTTATCCATTTCAATCTCTGTCATCGAAGGAAAAAGGGCTAGCATCATTTCTCCATTGGGGAGATACCACTTTTGAAATGAAAGATCAACTCTTCGAAGGGAAAAGCTCAAGTGTGAAATTACAGCTATATTGGCATCGACTATGTCTCTCATCGGTTCTCCAGCATGCGAGTTCATTCAGTATCGAAGTCAGCTAGCCTTCATTCAATCAAGGCAAGTTCAATGGGATCTCCCTTGTCTCTCAGTCTCAGTTGCAATACTTGTACATGAAAGGCAGTGAAATACCATTAAATAGAAAGAGGATTGAATATCTCACTTCAATACCGATCTATCAACTGTATACCTTCCATATCGAACTTCTCCGAGCAGTTCTAATGCCATACCGATGGAATTCCTATCCAGTAGTAAACTTCGGCAGCAAGGACCGTTTCACTTGTCTAGATGGCCACATCTAAACTTGTACTTATATGCAATACCGAAATAAGTCGGGTAGTGCCCGCATCTCTTGCCTTAAAGGTTTCACTGCTCTAACTAGGGTATCCCGCAGAAAGAAGTCAACTAGAAGGCAAAATCCACCTAGTCAAAATGGCAGTTACGGACTAATGTACTTGAGCCTATTTTCTCGATCGAGAAATGGCATTCTTTTATGCGCTTTATCGCTAACAAGCCAAGCAGTCCCTAGCGGGCTATCCGTCATGAACTCGAAGAAGTGCAACAAGACCAGTATCGAACTGGGATTGCCTCTCTTTCAATCTTCGGAAGTTACTTTGTATCCCTTTCTAATGCAATATCTTCAATCAGATCTGTACGAGTGACAGGAAGAAGTCAGCTAGTTGCCATCCGCTCTGTCCCAATCTCCGGTCAATGATTGAGTCCGAACTCACCTAAAACGGCGTAGAAGGGCAAATCTACCTAGTCAAAACTCTTGTTTAGGAGCCCCTGAATTCAAGCTTCCTCGCCTTCACCCTATGAGTTCAGGGTGCTTTCCTGGCTCGCCTTCACTCATATCATAGGGTTGTGTTCAGTACGATCTTTAGCCTTTCTTCGTAAGATCCTGAGAACTGAAATGCCTAAAGGCGGTGCTCAAGTCAGAAATGCGATCTTCTAGGGCAGGAATTCTTATATGCTAATTGCCTGAAATCCCTCTCATTTTGTCAATAAGGGAGAGGTTGGGAGATAGCTCTTAGCCTGTTGGTTGCTTGCCTGTGACTTGACTTCCTCGTACTCCTTCTCCTAGAAAGCGACTTCTTTCATTCCTCGACAGCTAGGTCTTTGCCGACTCTTAGCTTTCCAGGCGGGTTGGTGTTCAACCTTCATTCAATAGGGCTATCTATCCGAAAGGTCTTAATAAAAGAATCCCTGTAATAGAAGTTCATTCCTTAAATACCTTCCTAATCAGTAATTTGATGGTCTTCCGTAAAGACTTTCATGCGCACCTTCCTTCATAAGGACAGGTAACCAGGCGGGTGACTCACTCGTAGGTAGCACTATCCGATGCTTTGACTCCTTCTTTTAGTAGTTCCTTTGAAGCTAGTAACTAGAATATAGGACCCGGAAGGCGGGCTCTTATTGCTAAAACCGGAGCTGTTGTAGAGTTGATAAATCTCATTTGAGGGGATGCCTCTAGCAACAAGCCCCTCAGGGGCGGTAGTCTCCCTCCTAAGGTCGGTCGACGGTAGTCTCCCTCACGGTCGACAGGTATCGCTTCTCCGACTAAAAGAGAGCTTCCAAGCAGGAGAGGAGCGAAAAGCCTATCGCTTTCAAGTCGAAGGCGGGAGATGAGCGGAAAGTCTTCAAACGAGCCCTCTCTTCC